GCGATCTAGGCATAAGTAGCAATCCATTCTATAATTATTCTCATTACCTCTCGTGGTAAACCGATCCCACAAAGAAAAGAATTGTACAGTACGAAATAACATAAAAACAGATTCATTAATAAAAAAGATATGGGCCCTGTATTTATATTTATTCAAATTGTTCCTTTTTAATTTTTGACAGGAATAAAAAAAAATAAATAAATATTGGAGTACGCTTCGATTTGATCCTAATGTAAATAGAGTAGTATACCAACAAAAGAAAGTATTCAATTTCATTGAAGTTACAGATGAGAATAACGAAAATTTTTTTTTATTTAATTCTCATCCAAAGAAGAAAAAAAGATCGAATAACCATTCTATGATGAAAAAACCCGCCCGTTTTATTTTGTATGCATAGGAGGTATACACTATACAATCAACTATATATAACTTTTCTGAATACTGGACTGGAAAGGAGAGAATTCTTAAGATATAAGATATGGAATTATAGTCTAAATAGAATCGTGATCTAAAAAGATCCATTACCCTAAGTGCAAAAATAGACCCATCAATCAGCTGATTCGTTATAATTTAGTGATTGCCTTCGGTACCGGTATAAAATAACAGAAAAAGAGGCGAAGGCTGGTTTTGCAAACATGAATAGAATGTTTCTAACAGTTTTCATATTTTATATTTATCCGCCTAACCTCAAAAGAAAGATCTTTCTTTGACTTTGATGAAAATTTATCTATTTTCTATAGTTATAATTAGAATTAATTGGTCGTTCCTATCCAATAATCTACTAATCTACTAGTACCGGCTCGCTATTCACTCGGTTTTTGGGTCATAATCATTATGTAGGAGAGATGGCCGAGTGGTTGAAGGCGTAGCATTGGAACTGCTATGTAGACTTTTGTTTACCGAGGGTTCGAATCCCTCTCTTTCCGTACCTTCATCTAATTCACTGATCTTACTAACCAAAAGAGTAAAATATATAAAATTATATTCCAACACAAAACAGTTAGACCTTTCTTTGATATATATTTTATTCCTAATTACTGTGTCACGGAAAATAATGAAAGGAAAAGAGTAGACAAGGAATGAAAACTTCCCTCCGTTATATGATACCTAAATCGGAGAAAAATCCGGATCAAACTCTTATTATCTTAACCTTAGGTTAATTTACTTCGACGAAAGGGATTAAAATTGTCCGAACCCTTGTGATTTTTTATTTTCTTTTCTTTAGGTTTAGGTCTGGCGTGAATAATATTCTACGACTAGCAATTCATTTATTTTCAAACCGACCCATTTACTATCTATTATTTGATTTACTAATCCTTTATATTGGAGTGGTTGAAGAGTCAAATGTTTTGGCATTTCGTCCTGAGAGGATGAATCGAAATAATTTTGAATCAGAGCTCTAGAGTTTTGTTCATCCCTCGCCGTAATAATATCTCTGGGTTTGCAGCGATAACTTGGTATATCTACTATACGACCATTGACTAAAATATGTCTATGGTTAACCAATTGACGGGCTCCAGGAATAGTCGGAGCCATACCCAATCGAAAAAGGATGTTATCCAAGCGCATTTCAAGTAATTGGAGTAAAACCTGACCTGTTGACCCCTTGGCTTTGCCGGCGATACGAACGTATTTAAGTAATTGTCGTTCTGTAAGACCATAATGAAAACGTAACTTTTGTTTTTCTTCTAGACGAATACGATATTGAGATTTTTTACCGGAACGTGATTGGTTTCTAAGATCACTTCCGGCTCTAGGCCTTTTATTAGTTAGTCCCGGTAAAGCTCCCAGGCGGCGTATTTTTTTGAAACGAGGTCCCCGGTAACGCGACATAAAGACTCCTTATTCTTATTTATATTGAATTCTTATTGATGAAATTTCATTTTACAGAATAAACCTAAACTAAAACTGAACTAAATTATAAATGAAGCGAAGTTTACGGAAGTAGTGTACTTGTACTCTAAAGAAAAATTAGATGAATAAATATCCAGACCTTTCTATTCTATATATATATTCTATATAAAGAATAAAGATTCTATATAGATAAAAGGAATTCTTTTCATGGCATAGTTGCAAGTTCCTATAAGATAAAAAATACATTTTTCAATATTATTTGATTTCGGATTTCAAAAGGGCATTCTAAATCATGTAAAAACTCGAAGAAAATAAATAGAGAAAAGCCGGCTATCGGAATCGAACCGATGACCATCGCATTACAAATGCGATGCTCTAACCTCTGAGCTAAGCAGGCTCACATAAGATAAATTATACCTGCATACCTACATAGGGATTCAATAAACTATTGTTAGCTATTAATTAATATACTTATATTTGCATTCTTGGCGATTCCTATTAGCTAGTCATAATGAATATGACTATCGAAAAAATAGAATTGAAAGGAAATATTCAATACTCATACTTACCATAGACCATAGAATATAACGATTAATCTATCGATATATTATTATATAATATATAATTTTAGTTTTTTCTCACATCA